TAGAGATATTGAATAAAACGAGCTCTTTTTTGTACTACTAAAACTACTATAATCTTGAAAATGAATGCGCAAATACCCATCAAAGGTAAGTAAATACATCCTAAACATATAAAATGCGGTTAATCCTGTTGTGAACCAAGCTATTAGTGCGAAAATTGGTGAGTACAACCAACTATCGTGAAGAATTTCATCTTTGGACCAAAAACAAGCAAGAGGTGGAATACCACAAAGAGAAAGTGTACCTAAAAAAAAAGTAATTTTTGTAATTGGAACATATTTTGTTAAACCTCCCATAAGAACCATATTCTGACTTTTCTCTGGCGAATATCCAACAATAGGTTCCATTGAATGAATAATGGATCCGGATCCCAAAAACAATAAAGCTTTAGAATAAGCATGGGTGATCAAATGAAATAAAGCAGCTCGATAAGAACCTATGCCTAGAGCTAACATAATATAACCCAATTGAGACATTGTAGAATAAGCTAAACTTCTTTTAATGTCTCTTTGGGCAAGAGCTAAAGTAGCTCCTAAAAATACTGTTATTATACCTACTAAACAAATGAGATTCATTATGTAAGGTATAACTATGAAAAGAGGAAGAAGCCGAGCTACAAGAAAAATCCCTGCTGCTACCATAGTAGCAGCGTGTATAAGAGCCGAAATAGGAGTGGGGCCTTCCATGGCATCAGGTAACCATACGTGAAGGGGGAATTGTGCGGATTTAGCAACTGCACCGACAAATAATAAAAAGGCACATAAAGTAGCAAATAAAGAATTGACCCCATTATTATGGATCAAGGTATTCACTATTTGGAACAAATCCCGAAATTCGAAACTACCAGTTATCCAATAAAATCCTAAGGTCCCTAATAATAAACCAAAATCTCCTATACGATTAGTTACAAAAGCTTTTTGACAAGCACTTGCTGCAACGGGTCGTGTGAACCAAAAACCTATCAATAAATACGAACACATTCCCACTAGTTCCCAAAAAATATAAATTTGTATTAAATTGGAACTAGTAACTAATCCCAACATTGAAGCATTGGAAAAACTCATATGAGCAAAAAATCTCAAATATCCTTGGTCATGAGACATATAATTGTCACTATAAATAAAAACCAGGATTCCAACAGTAGTAATTAGTATTGACATAATAGAAGTAAGTGGATCGATCAAGTGTCCGAACTCTAATAAAAAATCATTATTGATGGTCCAAGACCATAGATATTGATAGGTCAAACTTCCATTTATTTGCTGAATAGACAGATTAGCCGAAAACCACATAGCTAATACTTAGTAAGTAATATGAAATAGTAAAGATTAGATTACTTTTTTTGTATATTTTTTTGTATATATTCTTTTATAAAACAATTTTATAAAACAATAAATATAAAATACGTATGTAATTATTACATTATGCAAATATCAGAATGAAGATAGAAAATTGAAATCTATTTGTCTATGACAATAGAATCATTTTAGAATATTTTTCTTTTCTTATTTCTTTTATTTTATTCTTTTTTTATATTTGTATGTTATGATATTATTGAGGAAATTTATGGAATTAAGTATAGATAATGACTAATAAATAAAAAGTAATTTATTTTAAACAGTATATGTCTTTCACATACAACGATAAAAAGGAGTCACCTATCTTTTGAATGGCAGTTCCAAAAAAACGTACTTCTATGTCAAAAAAGCATATTCGTAGAAATCTTTGGAAAAAAAAAGGATCTTTAGAGGCAGTAAAAGCTTTTTCTTTAGCTAAATCTATTTCCACCGGACAGTCAAAAAGTTTTTTTGTGCGACAAAAAAAAGTCTTGTAAAAATATTAATTGACATGTTTCAAAGAACTTCCAAATTTCCATTTTTGAATTGGAAGACAAACGATTCAATTTTACTAAATGTATTGTATTTGTATTTCACTTCTCCTTATTAGTTAGAGCTAGGTAATATAAAAAATAAGAATCTTTCTTTCTACTTGATTCAAAGTACTCAGTATTGTGTATTTTCTATTTTTTATAGTCTTTCTATATTTCTATTATATTCTATTTATCAAAATTCATATTGATTGATATTGAATTCGTGAGATGATTTTTTCTTTCCTATTTTTTATAGTCTTTCTATATTTCTATTATATTCTATTTATCAAAATTCATATTGATTGATATTGAATTCGTGAGATGATTTTTTCTTTCCTATGAATTGTGCTTTTCTATTTCGAAAAGCACAATTACGATAGACAAAGAAAAATCTGAATATTTCATTATACTGTATACTAAGGTGTTGGGTCTCAAAATCATTATTAGAAAAAAATTATGAATTTTATACCCCGACTGAGAACGAAGCTTTTGAGGTCTGACTGTTCTGGATAAACAAAAGCTAGGTTTCTAGTACGGAAAAGTTGATTATTAAAAATGAACTTACGAAGATGAAGATACTAATTAAGTATTATTGATATTGAACATTTCCATATGAATAGAAATGCATCTTTATTCATTATTTCCTATAATTGATATTGAACATTTCCATATGAATAGAAATGCATCTTTATTCATTATTTCCTAAATTATATTGAATATATACAATTCAACATAAATTTTCTATTATTATTTAAGGTAAGCCGCCATGGTGAAATTGGTAGACACGCTGCTCTTAGGAAGCAGTGCTAGAGCATCTCGGTTCGAGTCCGAGTGGCGGCATAAAGAATTATTAATATTAATAATATAGACACAATAGATCTAATAGAATCTCTAAGATATTTAAAATATTATATTTTAGATTTTATTTAATCCTCTCCCCAATTTTAATTATTTAAAAGGGACTCTTCTTTATGATATTTGTGACCTTAGAACATATATTAACTCATATTTCCTTTTCGATCATCTCAATTGTGATTATAATTCATTTGATGAACTTATTAGTTGACGAAATTGAAGGATTACGTAATTCGTCAGAAAAAGGGATGATAGCTACTTTTTTCTCTATAACAGGGTTTTTAGTTATTCGTTGGATTTCTTCGGAACATTTTCCCTTAAGTAATTTATACGAATCATTAATCTTCCTTTCATGGAGTTTATCCATTATTCATATGATTCCGTATCTTGGGAATCATAAAAATGATTTAAGCGCAATAACTGCACCAAGTGCCATTTTTACCCAAGGTTTCGCCACGTCAGGTCTTTCAAATGAAATGCATCAACCCGCAATATTAGTACCTGCTCTACAATCTCAGTGGTTAATGATGCATGTCAGTATGATGCTATTGAGCTATGCAGCTCTTTTATGCGGATCATTATTATCAATTGCTCTTATAGTGATTACATTTCAAAAAAAAATCAATTTTTTCAAGAATTTTTTAAGTTTAAGGAAGTCGTTTTTCTTTGGTAATATGGAATATTTGAACGAAAAAGGAAGTGTTTTAAAAAAGACTTTTTTCCTATCAGTTCAAAATTTTTACAAATATCAATTAATTCAGCGTTTAGATTATTGGAGTTATCGTGTCATTAGTTTAGGGTTTACCTTTTTAACCATAGGCATTCTTTCTGGAGCAGTATGGGCTAATGAAGCATGGGGTTCTTATTGGAATTGGGACCCTAAGGAAACTTGGGCATTTATTACTTGGACCATATTTGCAATTTATTTACATACTAGAACAAATTCAAAATTGCAAGATCAAGGCACAAATTCGGCATTTGTAGCTTCTATAGGATTTCTTCTAATTTGGATATGCTATTTTGGGATCAATCTATTAGGAATCGGGTTCCATAGTTATGGTTCATTCCAATTAATATCTAATTGAATAAAATAAACTACATGAAGAATACATAAAAAAATCGTCTGATACACAATGAAATTTTGTGCGAGTTTTTGAGAACCTTTTGAATAATTCCTCTATTTAAATGGTTCTCAAAAACTTTAGATGTATTTCATTACAATTCTAATTAACCTTTCCTTTTTTTTTTCTTTTTTTCATTGTACAACGAAGAATCGTGAAAATATGAAAGTCAAAGAATTCTAAGACTTTCTTTCCAATTAATGAATTTTATTTCATTTATTATTGAATCTAAAAAAAAAGAATTAGTATCTATAAAAATAATTAGATATTAGAACTTGTACCTTGTCAACCGATAACGGGAGAACGAAATCCCATGCGAGTTAAATAACCAATTCCTATAATTATGAAAACCCATGTGAGATACGGAAGAATAGGCAATACGTTTTTTTAAATTGCGTTGACTGAGAGAGGTTGAAGCTGCATAAATGATTTGTATTATTCCTACTATCACCAACCAGGGAGATAATCTAGAATGAGCGTGAGCTAATAATTCCATATTGATCCGAATCAATCCATATGCTCCCATCTTTAATAAGATTCCAGCTAAAAGCATACATGTACTGTAATGTGCTTCCCCGTGGGTATCTGGTAACCATGTATGTAGGGGTATCATCGGCGATTTGACAGCATAAGCAATAAGAAAACCAAAATAGAGTATTATTTCCAATGCTGCAGGATACGATTGATTAGCTAATTTTTCTAAATCTAATGTTGGTTCGTTGGAACCATATAAACCCATACCTAGAACTCCTATTAAGAGAAAAATGGAACCTCCGGCAGTGCACAAAATAAACTTTGTAGCCGAGTACAGGCGTTTTTTTCCTCCCCACATGGATAAAAGTAAGTAAACAGGGATTAATTCTAATTCCCACATGATGAAAAAAAGTAAAAGGTCTCGAGAAGAAAATGATCCTATTTGGCCACTATACATTGCTAACATCAAGAAATAGAAAAATCGCGGATTTCGAGTAACTGGCCAAGCTGCTAAAGTAGCTAAAGTAGTGATAAATCCTGTCAGTAAAATGGGTCCTATGGAAAGTCCATCGGTTCCCAGTCTCCAGTGAAAATCAAAAAGATTGATCCATTGAAAATCCTCCTTCAATTGGGTTAATGGATCGTCCAATTGAAAATGATAACAAAATACATAAGTCATTAGAAGGAGCTCTAGTATACATATACATAGAGTATACCACCTATACGCCTTATTTCCCCTATGAGGGAAAAAGACAATTGAAGAACCCGCGAATATGGGCAAAACAATAAGTATTGTTAACCAAGGAAAATAACTCGTGATAAAGACAAGATAAAATTAGACCAGAAAACCCCGTGCTCGGGAGAAGAATAATATATTTTCTTTTCTCAAGTACGGGCTTTTATCGGTAAAGAGGAATCAAATGATTCAAGTGGAATTTTTTGTCACATATCAATAAGAAAGACCCATGCTGCGAGTTGTTTCATGCCATAAATAAACACGGACACTCAAAAAATCCGTTGGACAAGCGGATTCACATCTTTTACAACCTACACAATCTTCGGTTCTTGGCGCAGAAGCAATTTGCTTAGCTTTACATCCATCCCAAGGTATCATTTCCAATACATCCGTGGGGCAAGCTCGAACACATTGGGTACATCCTATACATGTATCATAAATCTTTACTGAATGTGACATTGGGTCTATAAATTCCAGTTTTGAGCACAAAAGATTTTCGATCTGGTAAAAGAAAATAAGAAAATGAAATAAATCATATATTTTCTATTGTAGACACCAGACGAATCGATGATTTATCAAAATTTTAAGAATCAATAGATTTTATAATCTGTTTATGAGAAAGGGCCAAGATACTTTGATTTGCATTTCAATAACCATGAAATATGAGTTTATGAATTCAATTCATGTTAAATTTACTATCTTTCTATATGTATATGAATATATACATATAGAAAGATAAATATAGAAAGATTCTAGTATATAGAAATAGAATTAAGGTGATATATTATTATATTATATATCAGATTAATACGTTTGTTATTAGGTTAGTGATAGAATAGGTTAGTAACTCTAAATCCTAAATTTATATGAAAAAAGAGAAGAAAGAAAATAATAATAATAAAATATTATATTCTATTTAATTCTAATTAAATTATCTTACTATTCTAATTCTATTAGATTCTATATTAGAATATTCAGAATATTCTAAAAGTCTTATGTTTTGATTTCTATGTGAAAATAGAATAATTATGACTAATTATTCAACAAATTTGATTGATTGATACGAGTTGATTTTCTGTTACGATGGATCGACGAAACAATAGCTAGTCCAATAGCTGCTTCAGCAGCTGCAATGGCTATAACAAAGATTGAGAAAATTTCTCCTTTTAATTGCCGACTATCAAATATATCGGAAAATGTGACGAGATTTATATTCACCGAATTCAGTATAAGCTCAAGACACATAAGTGCTCTAACCATGCTTCGACTTGTGATCAGTCCATAGATACCGATAGAAAATAAATAAACACTTATAAAAAGTACATGCTCTAACATCATTGATAAATTCCTCATCTATCTTGATTCATTTCAATATGAACGAACAAAAATTAAACCGATTCAGTTGACTAGATATAGAAGAATTACAGAACAAAAGAAGATATTCACAGTATATTTCAATAAAATAGATTAAATCCATTTTCATTCTTTAATTAAAAAAAAAAAGAAGTTCTTATTATATTAGATTATTGACGAGCCATAGTAATTGCACCTATCAAAGAAACTAAAAGAATTATAGAAATGAGTTCAAAAGGAAGATAAAAATCTGTGGATAAATGAATACCGATTTGTTGAACGTTACTTATTAAGTCCTGTTCTATAATCTGATTTGATCTTGTAGTCCGAAAAATTCCGGACCATGACGTATCTGGGATAGTAGTCATTAATGAAAAAAAAATACTTGTACAAACCAGTGAAGTGATCCTATCTCCAACGGTCCACAAATAGGAATCATTGGAATATTCTGAACCGTTCATGAACATATTCAGTATTTAAATATTGAATTATATGAATTCTATTTCTATTTTATTGTATTTCAATTCATTTTTTATCTCTTTTCTAGAAAAGAGATAAAAAAAATTCATGTTCTAACGAATCACACGTAGAGATATTGCTAACACACATAGAGTTAATGGTATTTCATAACTAATCGATTGAGCTGTAGCTCGTAGACCACCTGAAAAGGAATACTTATTATTTGATCCATATCCTGACATAAGAAGACCAATGGGGACAATACTTGAAAAAGCAATCCATAAAAAAACACCTATACTGAGATCTGCTAAAACAAGGTGATATCCAAAAGGAATTACTAAATAACTTAGTAGAATTGATATAAAACCTATAGAAGGTCCGACCCTAAATAAACGAATATTACCTCTAGATGGAAGAAGATCCTCCTTCAAAAGTAGTTTGGTCCCATCCGCTAAAGCTTGAAGAATTCCTAAAGGGCCGGCATATTCAGGTCCAATACGTTGTTGTATTGCTGCAGATATTTTTCTTTCTAACCACACAATGACTAATACTCCCATTGTGATTCCTAATACAAGGGTTAAAATGGGGACAAAAATCCATATGAGTCCATAGACTTCTTTTAAGGATTCTAATCTATAAAAAGAATTAATAGTTTGTACTTCTGTCGTATCAATTATCATTTCAACGATCAACTTCTCCCATAATGATATCTATACTACCTAGTATCGTCATGATATCAGCCAATTTCATTCTTTTAACTAGCTGGGGAAGAATTTGCAAATTGATGAAACCGGGTGGACGAATTTTCCATCTCCAGGGGAAAACACTATTATCTCCTATTAAATAAATTCCTAATTCTCCTTTTGGGGCCTCTACCCTTACATAAAGTTCTTGTTTTAACAATTCAAAATTGGGTGAAAGTTTTTTAGTAATAAATCTATATTCAAAATTATTCCATTCGGAATTCTTTGTCCTATGAAAACGCCGGTTTTCTAAATTCTCATAAGGTCCTCCTGGAATTCCTTCTAGAGCCTGTTGAATTATTTTTATGGATTCTTGCATTTCACCGATTCTTACTAAATAACGAGCTAATGTATCGCCTTCTTTTTGCCATTTGACTTCCCAATCAAATTTATTGTAACACTCATAGCGATCAACTTTACGAAGATCCCATTGGATTCCAGAAGCTCGTAACATTGGTCCTGATAAACCCCAATTTATTGTCTCCTCCCCACCAATAATGCCCACTCCTTCAACTCGTTCCAAAAAAATGGGATTTCGCGTAATGAGTTTTTGATACTCAACAACTTCTGTTAAAAAATAATCACAGAAATCAAAACATTTATCTATCCAGCCATAAGGTAAATCCGCAGCTACTCCTCCGATGCGGAAATAATTATGCATCATCCGCATACCTGTGGCGGCTTCGAATAGATCATATATTAATTCCCTCTCTCTTAAAATATAGAAAAAGGGAGTCTGTGCGCCGATATCGGCCATAAAAGGGCCAAGCCATAACAAATGGGAGGCTATACGGCTCAGCTCCAGCATAATAACTCTGATATAACTGGCCCTTTTAGGCACTTGAACACTTTCCAATCGTTCTGGTGCATTTACTGTTATTGCTTCTGTGAACATAGTAGCTAAATAATCCCAACGTGTTACATAAGGCAAATATTGTATAATTGTTCGGTTCTCCGCTATTTTTTCCATCCCTCTGTGTAAATAGCCTAATATAGGTTCACAGTCAATAACATCTTCACCATCCAGAGTAACGATCAGCCGAAGAACACCATGCATTGATGGGTGGTGAGGGCCCATATTAACTATTATAAAATTTTTTCTTGTAACCGGTACAGTCATATTTTTTTCCTTAATTCATTATTTCATGAATTTTTTAAAATGTAAAATAAAAAAAATAATAACTGAACTAATAAAAAAATAATTAAAAAAGAACAAGGATAATAATAAGAAAATAATAAGAAATTCAAAGAATAAATTCAAAATTAATTAACGAGTTTTTGGTTCCCGAATATCTAACTGATCCATTAATTTCTTATAACGCACTTTATTTTTCTTTGACAAATAATTCAATAATCGTTGACGTTTTCCCAGAATTATTCGTAGACCCCTTTGCGATAAAAAATCTCTTTTGTGCAATTTTAAATGTGAAGTAAGTCTCCGTATCTTACTGGTGAAATGGAATACTTGAAATTCAACAGATCCACTATTTTCTTCTTTTTCTTCTTGTGTAATAACTGAGATGAATGAATTTTTGACCATAAATTTAAATTTCTATATTTCTTTTCTGTGAATTTTACTAATCAGGAAAAATAATAATATTTATTATGCCAGTTATTTTCATCTAGTATACATCAAAATTGGATTTCATTCATATACTACTTTGGTTTTTTATTTATGTGGTTTATGTTTCTATGTTTTGTATATTTGGATCAAATATACAAAACATATATGTATTCACGAAAGAGAACACTTTCTTTTTTTACTTAAAAGTATTCCGCTCTTCCTAGCGAAAATTGATACACTATGAAATCAGCATCATGTATTAGAATATTACACAATGTATATGTTTCGGCTTTCATCTACCGAATATGTTACACGATATGTAGGAAATCCACTATAAATTTTTTTTATTTTTCATTGGAATTGAATTCATTCTGAATTGTGAATACATATGTATTCTTGACATACTGAAACGACTGCTGTTATTGGTATCAAACCAATAGCGATTCATACAAGCTACATCTTCTAATCGATAATTGGGCCAAAGAAAAAATTTGAATTTAATGAAATTTTTTCTATCTGTATTAATATGTTTGTCCTCATTCAAAAATCGCCCGCAGTTTCTTATTTTGTTTTCATTGCAAAATCTTGGATTTCTATCCACAACATTAAAATTTTGGGAATTGAAACAAATTCGAATTCGAAATTCTCTACGACGTCTGGGAGATAGAATATTTTCAGGAACAAGTAAATCATAATTATTTTTGTCTCCACTCAAAAATATGTTGCTGTGTCGTGCAATGGGTTTTTCAAACCCCCTTTTCTCAATATATCTTTTTTTTGTGTCTTTTTTATTTGTTTGGTGCTTCTTATTATCGACCAATGAAATATCCATAGTTTGATATATAATAGATTTTTCATCCCTTCGTATAGATAGACAAATTGGTTCAATAATAAATATTCCCTTTCTTATCAATTCTGCAAGAACTAGGTCCTTTTGAATCAGCATTTCGTCTAGATCTATTTCACCTCTTTGAATCGAAGATATAGCAATTTCCTTTGGATTTATCAGTCTAAGTAGGAGACAATATACCCTGATATTTTTCATTATTTTATTATTTAAGGAATCAGCCCATCTTAGTTGAAAAAGAAAATATTTTTTCAAAAAGAAATCTAGTTCCATTTCATTCTTGTTCTTATATTGATATTGTTTTTTTTTTATTTCTAATCTTGCGTAATCTTCTTCAACATCTTTTTTATTTTTTTGTTTTAGTAGATTCCATACAAGATTTCTTTGGACCTGTTGTTCGTTTTCTTCCTGCTTGAAATTTCCTAATTCAAGATCTTTTTTTTCATTAGATGATTTTTTTAGATTTACGTTAATGTTTTTACTTTTTTCATTTCTAGAAAAATGAAAAAAGAGTGATTTGATTGGGATGATCCAAGGTTTAATTTTATATACATCAAAAAGTAGCACAAATTCTGGGAAGAACCAAGTTTCTAGATTGGATATAGTATCATGATTTGATGCGGTATCATATAATCTTTCTTTATTCATTCCCATGCAATCAAAAAAGTTTCTTTTTTGATTGCATGGTTTGATCTCTTGATAAATTGTAGGAAAAAAAAGATCTTTTTTTTCCATTTTTTTTAAATTATTAATTTCAGTCTTAGTATTTTTCTTCATCTTGATGCCAATATGTATATCGGTCCAGATATCAATATTATTTATAAAACAAAGATGAAGAATTCTACAATCAAAATATTTTCTATCCAAATTTATATTCCTATCATTTGTATTCCTATCAATAAGATATCCTTTTTCTATAGAATCATTACTATGTATACTTACCAATACATAAAATGATTCAGGTTTCGATGTATTGAAATGATATGGAATTTCTTGGTCCCCATTTCTTTCTAATGTTGATCCAGAAATGTATAAATTAGGGAGGCATATATAGTTATATGATAAAAGATCATATCTGTAATGTTTTTTCCATTTGTCACTCATAAATAAATTTGCTGCATAGTCATTTTTATTCATGGAATAAATAAATTGGTATTTTTTATATAAATCCAATTGGTTTGATTCCTTATTTTGAATCATGACATCGATAAATTGGTATTTTTTATATAAATCCAATTGGTTTGATTCCTTATTTTGAATCATACATCGAGACCTTTTTTTTTGAGATAAATCGTATTGATAATGACCTTTTAACCAGTTTTTCCATTCGTTCATTCCATACGTATGAATTTTATTATGTCTTGATTTGGAATTAAATATTCCATGTATCATACAATAGTCTTTTAAATTATCCTTAAAAAAAGGATAGCTTCCTTCATATTGAAGTACAGGTCTCAAATGATACTTATTAAGTAATTGGTTTTGTGATATTTTGTAAAAAACATATGCTTGGGATAGGGAAGAGAAGTTCCAATAAGTATTGGAATTTTGATTGATATTCTTAGTATTATCAGTATTTGAAAACAATTTTTTTATAGTCAAAATAAAATTCATTGTATTTTGATTTGTTTCATCAATTCTTTCTTGTTCTTGATTTATTTCATTGTTGTAAATGGATTTATTAAAGATCTTTTTTGTTGATTCAAAAAAAAGTTGTGCATTGATCTTAGAAACGGTAATGGTACATAGCAAAATATCTATGTATATTTTTTCAATGAATGATTTGATAAAGTAGTGTGATTTACGCATTAATCGGATATTTTTCTTTTTTAATATTTTCCAAATATGTTTCTGTGATTCCGATCTTTTATTATCATAAATTAGTTCTTTTTTTTTCTTGTCTTTTGTGGTTCGTTCAATTTGATTCCTTATTTTGATTGTCTTATCAGAAAGATCTTTCATTCTTCTTTCTATTAGTGAATGATTTAACAAATTCATCGTTCGATTTAGAACGGACGATTCGCGAAGAATCTTATTATTTCTTTTGAAATCTTTTTTGTTTTCGTTCGGTTCATATACTTTTTCTTTCCTCAATTCCAATAATAAATTTGGATTTACTTTCTCCAGTTTTTTCATTATTAGTTTTATAACTCGAACTATTTTGATGACTCCTTTTGTTTTTTCTTTTCTAACTTTTAGAAAGGTTTTTCTTTTTTTATTTAAAGATTTTAGAACTTGTAAAAATTTATTTTTCACCTTTTTTTTTCTTTTTTGGAGTTCTTTATAAATAGGTTCAAAAAAAAAAGGTCGTTTTCGGGGAGAACCAAAGGGAAGTTCCGCTTCCATTCCCCAGACTGTTAAAAAACAAAAATTTGTTTTTTTCTCTTTTTTTTTCATTAGATCTCTATGATGAGATCGTGCCTTAGATTTTCTCCAAGGTTTTAGACAGAAAGGATATAGAATCTTTATCTGAATACCATCTATCAACCAATCTTGGGGAAACTCTTTTTCTGATAATTGAACACCATTATAGGTGCATTTAATATGCATTTCTCTATTCCATTCCTTAAAATCCTCGTCCCACTCGGGAACTTGGAATAATAACATACGGAAAATATTTTTGGCTATTATCAATGAAGGTAATATAATGTTTTTTCTAAGAAAAGATTGGGTTACTAACATCAAGCCTCTTATTACTTGAGTAAATATAAAGGTATCCCAAGCTTCTGATATTTCTATTTGTTCATTTTTATATATTTTTTCCTCTTTCTCCTTTTCTTCTTTTGTATCTTCATTTTCAAAATAGGAAATTTTTAGTTCTGATTCTTGTTCTCTGCTCATCCAATTCTTAAAAATGATATTCTTCATTTCGTTGATATCAATATCAAAAAACGAAAAAAAAGATGTTTTGTCTAGACGATCCAAAAAAAGTGGGGAATGTACATTTATTTGAAAGAGGTTCCAAATAACTGTTTTACGTCTTTGAGCGCGCATGGATCCTTTGATTAGATTGCGGCGAAAATCTGATTGTTTTGAGTAACGTATCAAAGACACCTCTTCCTCTTCTATTTGATCATCATTTTTATCAGTGTTACTAATATTATGAATACTAGAAATAGAAAAAAAATTGGTATTTTGATCATTATCGTTAGAAATTATCACACGTCTGGCTCTTCTTGAATGAATCGCAAAATCTTCTTCCTCCAATGCTTCTTCATTTTCTTCTTCCTCTTCTTCCAACAAATTCTCGGTTAATTTGTATGACCATCGAGAAACCTTTTTACTGAGTTCTTCTATTCTAATTCCAACAGATTCCTTTTTCATTTTTTTTTGATCTTTTGTATGTGTTGTAATTACATCAAATAAAAATTGCAAATATTTTGCTTGACTTTTTGAATCAATTCCTTTTTCTTCTGTAGAATTCAAAAATGATTGAGGGTGAAGTTTTACGGAATCATTAAGAAGTAGATCATGAATCTTATTTATAAAAAAAAATTCTACTAAATCTTCTGTATCTGTATAAGTATTCATGATTGCTCGTGAATAGAATTTTTTTCTCATTCCTCGATATGGTCCGTTGAAAAAAGGATCATATGCTTTTGGCAAGCATTTTTTTTTTTTTTCATCATCACATAATATGGTTCTTTTTTCAAGCATATCCAGACTAGGGGATCCCTCATTTTTTTCTATAATTTTGATTCGGCTTCTCAATTCATTGTTCAAATTGCGCTTTTTTTTTTCATTAGTATAAATCCAAGAATCATAAAGATCTTCGTCATATAGTTTTTCTATTATGTACAAAGAAATTCTTTGTTCTAGCATTTCCGAAAAAGTTGATAAACTGGGCGGATATGTAAAGGATATTTTTTTTTTTCCATCACTCGTACATGGAAAAAAAAAAAATTGTGACATTTCATTGCGTAAAGCATTTTCTAATTTAGAATTTTTTATATATCGTAATGGACGATTCCATCGTTTATAATCGAAAAGAAAAGAGACAAAAGTTTTTTTAACTTTTTTAACCCACAACATTCTTTTCTTTTTCTCTTCTTTCAGTCTTCCCAATTCCCAATTTTCTTGATGGGTCTCCAGATCAGAATCTTCGTAAACTGGGCTATCTTGATAGCGTGCCTCTTTCAAGTGAAATTCATCCTTTGTTTTTTCCTTTCCACTCACTCGGATCTCTTCCGTTTCATCTATTTTGTCCAGATCCTCCTTTTCTTCCGAAAAAAGGTTTTCTTCGGTGGATCCCTCTTGTTCCTGTTTAGTCTCCTTCATTTCGGAAGTTGTTTCTACATCGCTTTCTTCCGTTTCTGAGGTTTCTTTCTCTTTCAGTTTCTTAGTAACAATAGGCGACGGCATTCTGCCTAAATAGTAAACACAGGTGATAAATAAGAGAATACTAAAGATTCGAGCCATAGAATTTCTCAATTCTGACACAAGATACTTATTAGATCGAATAGAATGATTTTGCCGTATCCAGAATAATACCAATCCAACCCATTTCATGAATAAAATGTGACCAATTAACCAACCAACAAAACTACTTGTTAAAAATAAAATCTTGTTGTTGCATCGAAACATATAAATGTTGACTAATCTGGCTAACGTGGAACTTGGTAAAATGAAATGGTTGAATAATTGAAAAATTAGATTATTCAGGAATACACATTGAATGCTGAGATTACGCATTGAATTTCTGGTAGTAGATCCATAATCAAAAAAGTTTTTATGATTGTTCCAGAAGAAATGAAACAAAAGATACGGTAGAACTAGGACAGTTATTGTATGAGGTCTACCCAATGCTAGATGCAGAGGCGCATAATAGATCGATATGAACATCATGAGCTGTCCCGCAATAAAACCAGTTGTTGCTGATACCTCCTTCTCGGTTCCTTCTTCCATAACCCGAGCTCGGAGAAGGAAGAGATAAGAGGGCCCTATGGAGAATGTGGTCAGAAATCCATAATAGAGCCCGAC